TATCATTTCATTGTACTTGATTATTGTTACATTTTTAACATTTAAATTGGACAATTCTAACATAGTTATACCACCCCCTTTCTTTTCAAAAAGAATCGGAAATCAAAAGAAAGGAAAAATTGCATAACTTTTTTTATCATATCTAATCAGCAATAAGAATCTTCGAATTTGATGTGGAAAAGATAAATAGACAGATCTAGAAATTCATTTCAGACAATTGAACCTTCTCAAACTGTTTCTTTTTCAGAACCAAAAAGATTTGTGCCAAAACAATAGATGCGAAGAAGAACAAAAGGCCTTGGACACGTAATGGGTCTTGAAGTACTATTTCTGTATCCCCCTGACCAAATCCACCCACATTAGGATTACTCGTTAATGGTTGATCGAGTTTGATGGATTCACCCTCTGAAACAAGAAGTTCTGGTCCTGGAGGGATAATATCAACTATTTGATGTCCATCCGATGCATCTACTATGGTTATTTCGTAACCTCCTTTTTCTTTACGGAGAATTTTGTTTACTACGCCTGCGGCTGTAGCATTATAAACAGTATTGTTACTTTTGCTCCCGTCGGGATAAATCTGACCCCTTCCTCGGTTCCCGCCTACATATATGGGATATTTTAAAAAGTGAACATCCTTATTATTAGCGGGGTCTGGAGAAAGAATAGGAAAGGTTATTTCACTATATTTCTTACCAGGAACAGGACCTATTACAAGAATATTTTTTTTATTGGGGCGATAACTTTGAAAAGACAGATTTCCTATCTTTTCTTTCATCTCGGGTGAAATACGATCGGGAGGAGCCAATTCAAACCCCTCCGGCAAAATAAGAACAGCTCCTACATTTAAAGACCCCCTTTTCCCATTAGCTAGAACTTGTTTCAGTTGCATATCATAAGGAATTCTAACAACTGCTTCAAATACAGTGTCGGGAAGTACCGCTTGGGGAACCTCAATATCTACGGGTTTATTAGCTAAATGACAATTGGCGCATACAATTCGCCCAGTGGCTTCTCGTGGATTTTCATAACCCTGCTGCGCAAAAATGGGATATGCATTTGAAAGGGATGCCCGAGTTATTATATATATCATCAGTAAGACTGAAATGGAGCGAGTAATGTCTTCCTTTATCCAAGAAAAGGTATTTCTAGTTTGCATGGTACAATCATTGATCAAAAAAATTCTACAATAAAGTTAGGTAGGTCGCTAGTCTAGTTCCCTATCCACAATTCTGCTATTTAGATTTACTGAAAAAAAAAATATTAATGGAATATAGGAGAAATCCCTCGATAGGTAGAAAGAGTAAAGTAAATACGACTTTAAATGCTTTGTTATGTACAAGATTCGAATTCAATTTGTGAATCATTTTTCAGTCATTTATTGAATGATAAATCACTACAAGTGATGGAGATATACGATTTAAATAACGGAAGATCCAATATTTGAAAATTGTATCTAGAATGACTGGAAAGGTGGAAACAAGACCAGATATAATTTGATCATTTTGAGCAAAGCCAAAATCCGTGTAAACATAACCAATCATTAGTTCCCAACCGTGAGGCGAATGGAATCCGATACATAAATCAGTTAATAAAAGAATAGAAAAAGCTTTGATTGTATCACTTAAATTATATAGGAATTCCTGAATCCAAGAGTTCAGAATAAAAAGTTCTTCCTTACCCCAAAAAGAATAACTACTTAGAATAAAGAAAGAGATGATATTTGTCGAGAAGTGCAAAATTGTATCAATATGATACTCATTATGCATTTTGATGAATTGAATCGTTTCGTTGTGGATTCCTATAGAAAGTTTTTGTAAATCGCTTTGAGGGTATTCCTTTATCATTTCATCCAAAAAGAAGAGTTCCTTTAATTCTATTAATTTTTCTAACACACTATTTTCTTGAATATCATTCAAAAAAACTTCGGATTGTCTAGTATTCCACCAATTAGTAATCCAAGTTTTCAGATTTTTATTACATAAGAGAGAAATCCACCAGGGTAAAAAAATGATAGATGCAAGATATAGAAGAGGAATCCATGTTTTCTTTTTTGCTTTTCCATTTTTCATTTATGATTAGTTAATGAATCTATCTCATTTGTTAGCTCTATGCGATCTAATATTTCTATCAAATAGGAGTTCTATTATAATAGAATGTATTGAGCCTATGAACTTATATATGAATATATGAACTTATATATTTTCTTTTTTGTAATTCAATACTTAGTTTTCACTTTGAATCCAGAAACAATCCAAAACCAGACTTAGAATCCACTTCAAATTGGACTGAAGAAATAATAATAAATTATTGTCTTTCGTAATCCAATTTGAAGCAATTCCATTTATACGATAAATGTACAAAAAAATTGTGAATATTATTCGGATTTCGAAAAGAAGGAACTTGCCTTTTGAAAAAGTAGTTTGCTTACTATAATACAGCAAAAATGGAGAGAATTTTATAAAAATGATAAAAATGAGTCTAAAAACAAAGAGGCTAGAATATATTTGTATGTATCCAATGTATAACGGATCAATTCAAAATATTCAAAAAAATAATTTCATTTTATGTTTTTATAACTTCATTCATTTCAAAATCCTTCAATTGGTACACGCAAGAAGTAAGCTAATTCGGCAGCTTTTTTCTCAATTTCTCCTGTAGTTAAATTCTCATCAGTACGAGTTAAAGGAATAGCCCCCTGTCCTCTAATTTCCATAGAAAGGACACGATGAGCATAAATACCCTCTTTAACTTCTATTCTTATGGACTGAATATCTTTCATAAGGAATCGTAAAAGGATGCGACGACTTTTTCCAGGGAATCCCCAACGAAAAATGGACACTATTCCTTCTTTTCTATCAAATCGATCATAACCACTACCCACATTCCACAAAATTGTGCACCACAAATAGGAACTAATAAAGAGACCCGCAATCCCATAGAAAGACATCACAATCCCTTGTGGAAAAAAAATGATTTGCTGAGACGTAAACAAAGGTGTCAAATTCCTACCAAGATAACTCGAAATTCCAACCAATAAGAATCCTACTGACCCTAAAAAAAGTATAAAGGCCCAGCAGAAATTACTTGTTTTTCGAGACCCTACTATAAAATCTATCCATGTTGATTCTGATCGCCAACTCATCATACATATTAGATCCAGTTTAATTTTTTTGGACTTGAGAAAATAGCAAAAATTTGACTTTCTCCTTCTTGTTTCCGAAGTAACTCTCATCAACTAGTACTATTTTGTGGTAAACCTTTAGACCTAATTCATAGAATTAGTTGAATCTCAAATAATAACAGCCCCCTTTTATCATATGATTCCTTATAGATATATATACATTATAGATATATACATATCTATATAAATGGATTTACTTTCATTTTATACATCCGCCAAAAATACCTAGTAAAGTATTTATCCTTAGAATAACGCATGCATAAGAGTTTTTTATTTATGCTTGTTTAAATCCATATTTTAGCAAATATTCCAACAAATAAATATCTGTCTTATCTAAGTGTTAAAAATGAAAAAAAAAAAACAGGAACAAATGGGATTTGGTTTCATCAAATTTAAAAAATCTTATTTTTTTGAACATGAAGAAATAAGGAAACCATTGCAATTGCCGGAAATACTAGGCCCACTAAAGGCACAAAAATAGAGGGTAAGCTATTGAAAGTTGTCATAAAAAAGGGTACCTCAATTTAGTATTTATTTAATATTTGTACCTGTGTTTGTTATATTTTGAATTCTAAAGATATCTTAGAAAAATTTGTAGTTGTCTATTATATAATTATACTAAGTATCTATAAGTGAATATATTCTCTAAGTGAATATATATGTAATACTAATTCAAAATCGAATAGGTACAAGAAAAGTAAAATGAAATAAATGAATGGACTTATTGATCTTTCTATTTCTAAATGAAATATCTGGATTAGAATCCACTTTTTTGATTTATTCTTATTCTTCGATTGTTTTTTTGTCTTCTAATTTAAATAAATAAAGAAAAAATTAATTCCATTCAAAATTGTCGAAAAATTGATTGGAATCTGATCCAAACAAGAGGTCTTTTTAATAAAGAGTAATTATCGGGAAATGTAAAAAGATGTCAGACTCTATAGAAACCTATAGTATGTTTGAATTATATATACATATGCAAAACAAGAAAATCAAATCAAATTTGTTTGATTTGGCTCGCCTGATTTGCATTTTATGAAAGAGAGAATTCCCTTTTTATCTTGGTGATGGAGGTTTATTGATTAGTAAACAATAATATGGTTAAACAAAAATGAATCCATGATTCTTTCTACAGCAAAATCCGTTCTTCATAATTTTCCTTTTATATAGATTTCTTGTTCAAAGGAAAAAAAGCATGGAGTTGAAATAACTCACTCAGAACACTTTTTAAAAGAGTACGTGGTACAATTAAATCCAATAAACCATTCTTGAATAAATATTCGGCTGCTTGTGAACCTTCAGGCACTGCTTTATTCAATGTTTGTTCAATTACTCTTTTCCCCGCAAATGCAATATAAGCATTGGGTTCCGCAATAATGATATCCCCCAACATACCAAAACTAGCTGTCACCCCACCAGTAGTAGGAGATGTCAGAATTGATACATAGAATAACTTTTTAGATGATTGATAATCATATAAAACCGAAGATATTTTAGCCATTTGCATCAAACTTAAACTTCCTTCTTGCATACGTGCTCCTCCGGAGGCACACACTAGAATAAGAGGTAAAAAATGGGTAGTAGCATATTCGATCAAACGGGTTATTTTCTCGCCTACTACAGATCCCATACTACCTCCCATAAAATGAAAATCCATAACTCCAAGTGCTACCGGAATACCATTTAATTGCCCTGTACCTGTTTGAACAGCGTCAGTTAATCCTGTCTGGTCTTGATAAGAATCAAGACGCTTTTGATAGGGTTCCTCCTGCGAATCAAATTCAATGGGATCCATAGAGACCATGTCTTCATCCAT